GCTCGCGTAGCTTAATATAAAGCATAGCACTGAAGATGCTAAGACGAGTCCTAAAAAACTCCGCATGCACAAAGGCATGGTCCCGACCTTATTATCAGCTCTAACTTAACTTACACATGCAAGTCTCCGCAGCCCAGTGAGTATGCCCTCAATTCCCCTCCCGGGGACGAGGAGCGGGCATCAGGCACAAAACTTAGCCCAAGACGCCTGGCCTAGCCACACCCCCAAGGGAATTCAGCAGTGATAAATATTAAGCCATAAGTGAAAACTTGACTCAGTTAGGGTTAAAAGGGCCGGTAAAACTCGTGCCAGCCACCGCGGTTAGACGAGAGGCCCTAGTTGATTATATAACGGCGTAAAGGGTGGTTAAGGACAAATTAAAATAAAGCCAAATGGCCCTTTGGCCGTCATACGCTTCTAGGTATCCGAAGCCCGAACACGAAAGTAGCTTTAACAAATTAACCTGACCCCACGAAAGCTGAGAAACAAACTGGGATTAGATACCCCACTATGCTCAGCCATAAACTTAGACACCCGACTACAATTAGGTGTCCGCCAGGGTACTACGAGCATTAGCTTAAAACCCAAAGGACCTGACGGTGTCTCAGACCCCCCTAGAGGAGCCTGTTCTAGAACCGATAACCCCCGTTAAACCTCACCACTTCTAGCCACCCCAGCCTATATACCGCCGTCGTCAGCTTACCCTGTGAAGGTAATAAAAGTAAGCAAAATGGGCACAACCCAGAACGTCAGGTCGAGGTGTAGCGCATGAAATGGAAAGAAATGGGCTACATTTTCTATAACAGAATATTACGAACATGCAACATGAAACAATGCTTGAAGGAGGATTTAGTAGTAAAAAGGAAATAGAGTGTCCTTTTGAACCCGGCTCTGAGACGCGTACACACCGCCCGTCACTCTCCCCTGTCAAAACGCATCAAAAGTACTTAATAAACCAGCAATGACAAGGGGAGGCAAGTCGTAACACGGTAAGTGTACCGGAAGGTGCACTTGGATCAAACCCAGGGCGTGGCTGAGTTAGTTAAGCATCTCACTTACACCGAGAAGACATCCATGCAAGTTGGGTCGCCCTGAACCAAACAGCTAGCTTATCCACTAATATAAATAAACAATATAAATAAAATAGAATAGACCAAACGCCAAAAACTAAACCATTCTTTTACCTGAGTATGGGAGACAGAAAAGGTTCAACCAAAGCAATAGAAAAAGTACCGCAAGGGAAAGCTGAAAGAGAAGTGAAACAATCCATATAAGTATTAAAAAGCAAAGACTAAACCTTGTACCTTTTGCATCATGATTTAGCCAGTAAACACAAGCAAAGAGACCTTTAGTTTGAAACCCCGAAACCAGGTGAGCTACCCCGAGACAGCCTATTAAGGGCCAACCCGTCTCTGTGGCAAAAGAGTGGGAAGAGCTCCGGGTAGAAGTGATAGACCTACCGAACCTGGTGATAGCTGGTTGCCTAAGAAATGAATAGAAGTTCAGCCTCGTGCCCCTCAAGTCAAACAAGCACTAACCAAGATATTAAGAGAAAAACACGAGAGTTAGTTAAAGGGGGTACAGCCCCTTTAACAAAGGATACAACCTTATACAGGAGGATAAAGATCATAATATATAAAACATACTGTTCTAGTGGGCCTAAAAGCAGCCACCTAAACAGAAAGCGTTAAAGCTCAGACAGAAGAAAGTTTATTATTCTGATAAAAAATCTTACTCCCCTAAATACTATTAGGCTAATCCATGCCCTCATGGAAGAAATTATGCTAAAATGAGTAACAAGAAGGCCCGCCCTTCTCCTAGCACAAGTGTAAGCCAAACCGGACCAACCATTGGCAACTAACGAACTCAACCCAAGAGAGCAATGTGAGCCATAAAAAGAACAAGAAAACCCCACAACTCAATAATCGTTAACCCCACACTGGAGTGCTATTAAAGGAAAGACTAAAAGAAAAGGAAGGAACTCGGCAAACACAAGCCTCGCCTGTTTACCAAAAACATCGCCTCCTGCAACACAGCCATGTATAGGAGGTCCAGCCTGCCCAGTGACTACAAGTTCAACGGCCGCGGTATTTTGACCGTGCAAAGGTAGCGCAATCACTTGTCTTTTAAATAGAGACCTGTATGAATGGCTAAACGAGGGCTTAACTGTCTCCCCTTTCAAGTCAGTGAAATTGATCTGCCCGTGCAGAAGCGGACATAATAATACAAGACGAGAAGACCCTTTGGAGCTTAAGGTACAAAATTCAACCACGTCAAACAACTCAATAAAAAGCAATAAACCTTGTGGAATATGAAATTTTACCTTCGGTTGGGGCGACCACGGAGGAAAAACAAGCCTCCAAGTGGACTGGGATAATTTCCTAAAACTAAGAGAGACATCTCTAAGCCACAGAATATCTGACCAAACATGATCCGGCTAACAAAGCCGATCAACGAACCAAGTTACCCTAGGGATAACAGCGCAATCCTCTCCCAGAGTCCATATCGACGAGAGGGTTTACGACCTCGATGTTGGATCAGGACATCCTAATGGTGCAGCCGCTATTAAGGGTTCGTTTGTTCAACGATTAAAGTCCTACGTGATCTGAGTTCAGACCGGAGCAATCCAGGTCAGTTTCTATCTGTAGCGCTACTTTTCCTAGTACGAAAGGATCGGAAAAAGGGGGCCCATGCTTAAAGCACGCCCCACCTCTAATTTATGAAAACAAATAAATAAAGCAAAGGGAGAGCCAAAATCCCAGCTGGCCAAAATAAGGACATACTGGGGTGGCAGAGCATGGTAAATTGCAAAAGGCCTAAGCCCTTTTAGCCAGAGGTTCAAATCCTCTCCCCAGTTATGCTAAACACCCTAATAACCCACCTAATCAACCCCCTAGCCTACATCGTGCCCGTACTCCTAGCAGTAGCCTTTCTAACATTAGTTGAACGAAAAGTACTAGGATATATACAACTACGAAAAGGACCAAACGTAGTAGGACCCTACGGATTATTACAACCCATTGCTGATGGAGTAAAACTATTTATCAAAGAACCGGTCCGCCCCTCTACATCATCCCCCTTCCTATTTCTAGCCACTCCAATACTAGCACTTACCCTAGCCATAACCCTATGAGCACCAATACCTATGCCTCACCCAGTAACTGATCTTAACTTAGGAATCCTCTTTATTCTAGCCCTATCAAGCCTCGCAGTATATTCAATTCTAGGATCAGGCTGAGCATCAAACTCAAAGTATGCATTAATTGGAGCCCTCCGAGCTGTAGCCCAAACAATTTCATATGAAGTAAGCCTAGGACTTATCCTCCTTTCAGTAATTATCTTTTCGGGGGGATATACTCTACAAACATTTAATATTACTCAAGAAAGCATCTGATTACTTGTCCCCGCCTGACCACTCGCCGCAATATGATACATCTCAACACTAGCCGAAACAAACCGAGCACCATTCGACTTAACAGAAGGAGAATCAGAACTAGTATCTGGTTTTAACGTAGAATATGCAGGCGGACCTTTCGCCCTATTCTTCCTGGCCGAATATGCCAATATCCTACTAATAAACACCCTATCAGCTGTTTTATTTCTAGGAGCCTCACATATCCCAAACATCCCAGAACTTACAACAATTAATCTCATAATTAAAGCCGCACTACTATCAATTTTATTCCTATGAGTACGAGCCTCCTACCCACGATTCCGATATGACCAACTGATACATCTAGTCTGAAAAAACTTCCTTCCTTTAACACTCGCCTTTGTACTATGACACACCGCCCTCCCCATCGCACTAGCAGGACTCCCTCCACAACTATAACCAAGGAACTGTGCCTGAATTCCCAAGGACCACTTTGATAGAGTGACTTATAGGGGTTAAAATCCCCTCAGTTCCTAGAAAGAAGGGAATCGAACCCATACTCAAGAGATCAAAGCTCTTGGTGCCTCCTCTACACCACTTTCTAAGGCGGGGTCAGCTAATAAAGCTTTCGGGCCCATACCCCGAACATGACGGTTAAAGTCCCTCCTCCGCCAATGAACCCATACGTACTTATAATTCTGTTATCCAGCCTAGGACTAGGAACCACCCTAACCTTTGCTAGCTCCCACTGACTACTCGCCTGAATAGGTCTAGAAATTAATACTCTGGCAATCACCCCACTTATAGCACAACACCACCACCCCCGTGCAGTAGAGGCAACCACAAAATATTTCCTAACCCAAGCTACCGCAGCAGCAATAATTCTATTTGCCAGCACAACAAATGCCTGAATGACAGGAGAGTGAAGCATTAATGACCTATCAAACCCCATCGCCAGTACAATATTTATAACTGCTCTAGCACTTAAAATTGGACTTGCACCCATACACTTCTGAATGCCAGAAGTTCTACAAGGCTTAGACCTCTCAACTGGACTAATTTTATCCACCTGACAAAAACTTGCCCCATTCGCACTAATTATCCAAACAGCCCAAACCATTGACCCCTTACTATTAACCTTGTTAGGAGTTTCATCCGCCCTAGTAGGAGGATGAGGGGGATTGAACCAAACCCAGCTACGAAAGATTCTAGCATACTCCTCAATTGCCCACATAGGATGAATAATTATCGTCATCCAATATGCCCCCCAACTAACCCTAATTGCACTAGGAACATATATTATCATAACATCCGCGGCATTCCTCACCCTCAAAATATCATTTACCACCAAAATCAATACACTCGCAACAACCTGATCAAAAACCCCAATCCTCACATCAACCACTGCCCTAGTATTATTGTCACTAGGAGGCCTTCCCCCACTCACAGGCTTTCTACCAAAATGATTAATTTTACAAGAATTAACAAAACAAGACCTCCCCCTCATTGCCACAATCATAGCCTTAGCCGCCCTAATTAGCCTATACTTCTACCTACGCCTATGCTACGCAATAACACTAACTATCTCCCCTAATATAATCAACTCAACCACCCCATGACGGACCCAAACAACCCAAGCCCCTCTACCCCTAGCCCTATTTACCATCGCCGCCCTAGGACTATTACCAATAACCCCAACCATTATAATACTAACCACCTAGGGATTTAGGATAATACTAGACCAAAAGCCTTCAAAGCTTTAAGTAGAAGTGAAAATCTTCTAGTCCCTGGTTAAGACCTACAAGAGATTAACTTGCATCTCCTAATTGCAAATCAGACATTTTTATTAAACTAAAGCCTTTCTAGGTGGGAAGGCCTCGATCCTACAAACTCTTAGTTAACAGCTAAACGCTCAAGCCAGCGAGCATCCACCTACTTTTCCCGCCGTTTAACTCAGCAAGGCGGGAAAAGCCCCGGCAGGTATTAATCTGCGTCTTTGGATTTGCAATCCAATATGTTCTCCACCACGGGGCTGTGGTAAGGAGAGGGCTTAAACCTCTGTCTTCGGGGCTACAACCCACCGCCTAAACACTCGGCCACCCTACCTGTGGCAATCACGCGCTGATTCTTCTCTACTAACCACAAAGACATTGGTACCCTTTATCTAGTATTTGGTGCCTGGGCCGGAATAGTGGGAACCGCCTTAAGCCTCCTTATTCGAGCTGAGCTAAGCCAGCCTGGATCGCTTTTAGGCGACGACCAAATCTACAATGTTATCGTCACTGCTCACGCCTTTGTAATAATTTTCTTTATAGTAATGCCTATCCTCATTGGAGGGTTCGGAAACTGACTCGTACCATTAATGATTGGAGCCCCAGACATAGCATTCCCACGAATAAATAATATAAGCTTTTGACTTCTGCCCCCATCATTCCTGCTTCTCCTAGCCTCTTCTGGTGTCGAAGCCGGGGCCGGGACAGGATGAACAGTATACCCGCCCCTGGCGGGTAACCTAGCCCATGCGGGAGCATCAGTAGACCTAACAATTTTCTCATTACATTTAGCAGGTGTATCATCAATCCTAGGGGCCATCAATTTTATTACTACAACCATTAATATGAAACCCCCAGCCATCTCCCAGTACCAAACACCCTTATTCGTTTGATCTGTACTTGTAACCGCTGTATTACTTCTCCTATCATTGCCGGTTTTAGCCGCTGGTATTACGATGCTACTAACAGATCGAAACCTTAACACCACATTCTTTGACCCTGCAGGAGGAGGAGACCCAATTCTTTACCAACACTTATTCTGATTCTTTGGTCACCCAGAAGTTTATATTCTTATCCTCCCCGGATTTGGTATTATTTCCCATGTCGTAGCCTACTATTCAGGTAAAAAAGAGCCATTCGGCTACATAGGAATAGTCTGAGCCATGATGGCTATTGGCCTTCTAGGCTTTATTGTATGAGCCCATCACATATTTACCGTGGGAATAGACGTAGATACCCGCGCATATTTTACATCTGCAACAATAATTATTGCTATCCCAACAGGTGTAAAAGTATTTAGCTGATTAGCCACCCTACACGGAGGGTCAATTAAATGAGAAACTCCACTACTATGAGCTCTTGGATTTATTTTCCTGTTCACAGTTGGGGGACTCACAGGAATTGTACTATCTAACTCATCACTTGATATTGTACTCCACGACACATACTATGTAGTCGCACATTTCCATTATGTACTATCAATAGGTGCTGTATTTGCCATTATAGCAGCCTTTGTACACTGATTCCCACTACTAACAGGATATACCCTACACAGCACTTGAACAAAAATTCACTTCGCCGTAATATTTATTGGAGTTAACCTCACATTCTTCCCACAACATTTCCTAGGCTTAGCGGGCATACCACGACGATACTCTGACTACCCAGATGCTTACGCACTCTGAAATACAGTATCATCTATTGGATCCTTAATTTCTCTAGTAGCAGTAATTATATTCCTATTTATCCTATGAGAAGCCTTCGCCGCTAAACGAGAGGTAATATCTGTAGAATTAACAATAACAAACGTAGAATGACTTCACGGCTGCCCTCCTCCTTACCACACATATGAGGAGCCAGCATTTGTCCAAATTCAATCAAATTAACGAGAAAGGGAGGAATTGAACCCCCATATGCTGGTTTCAAGCCAGCCACATAACCACTCTGTCACTTCCTTACAAAGACATTAGTAAAGCGCAAATTACATCACCTTGTCAAGGTAAAATCGTAGGTTAAATCCCTGCATGTCTTAAGCCTAAGGCTTAATGGCACATCCAGCACAACTAGGATTCCAAGACGCGGCATCACCCGTTATAGAAGAACTTCTACACTTTCATGATCACGCACTAATAATTGTGTTCCTAATTAGTACTTTAGTACTATACATTATTATTGCAATGGTTTCAACTAAGCTCACTAACAAATATATTCTAGACTCTCAAGAAATCGAAATCGTATGAACCATTTTACCAGCCGTCATTTTAGTCTTAATTGCCTTACCCTCCTTACGCATTTTGTACCTTATAGACGAAATCAACGACCCCCACCTAACAATTAAAGCAATAGGACACCAATGATACTGAAGCTACGAGTATACAGACTACGAAAACCTGGGCTTCGACTCTTATATAGTACCAACTCAAGACCTTACCCCCGGACAATTCCGACTTTTAGAGACTGACCATCGAATAGTTGTCCCAATAGAGTCCCCAGTCCGAGTCCTAGTATCCGCCGAAGATGTATTACATTCTTGAGCCGTCCCATCCCTGGGCGTAAAAATAGACGCAGTCCCAGGACGATTAAACCAAACCGCCTTTATCGCCTCACGCCCAGGCCTATTCTACGGACAATGTTCTGAAATCTGCGGCGCCAACCACAGCTTTATGCCAATTGTAGTAGAAGCAGTCCCACTAGAACACTTCGAAAACTGATCCTCATTAATACTAGAAGACGCCTCGCTAGGAAGCTAAATATTGGACAAAGCATTGGCCTTTTAAGCCAAAGATTGGTGACTCCCGACCACCCCTAGTGAAATGCCACAACTAAACCCCGGCCCTTGATTCGCAATTTTAGTATTTTCTTGATTAATCTTCTTAACTATTATCCCCACTAAAATCTTAAATCATACTTCACCAAATGAACCAACCCCAGTAAGTGCTGAAAAACACAAAACTGAATCCTGAGATTGACCATGATAACAAGCTTTTTTGACCAATTTGCAAGCCCATCTTACCTAGGCATCCCACTAATTGCTATTGCAATAACACTCCCCTGAATTCTCTACCCAACCCCATCCTCTCGATGAGTTAATAACCGACTTATTACACTTCAAGGATGATTCATTAACCGATTCACAAATCAACTAATAATGCCCCTAAATGTAGGAGGACATAAATGAGCACTTTTACTAGCCTCTTTAATAATCTTCTTAATTACTATCAATATATTAGGCTTACTTCCATATACTTTTACACCCACAACACAACTATCACTTAATATAGGATTTGCTGTGCCACTCTGACTTGCTACAGTAATTATTGGCATACGAAATCAACCAACAGTTACCCTAGGACATTTATTACCAGAAGGAACACCCATCCCCTTAATTCCAGTACTTATCATTATCGAAACAATCAGTTTATTTATCCGACCACTAGCCCTGGGAGTACGACTTACAGCTAACCTAACCGCAGGTCATCTACTAATTCAACTTATTGCCACAGCCGTATTTGTTCTCCTACCAATAATACCCACCGTGGCAATTCTAACTGCCACTGTACTCTTCCTGTTAACACTACTGGAAGTTGCAGTTGCAATAATTCAAGCCTATGTATTTGTACTTCTTCTAAGCCTATACTTGCAAGAAAACGTTTAATGGCCCACCAAGCACATGCCTATCATATAGTCGACCCAAGCCCATGACCTCTAACCGGAGCCATTGCTGCTCTACTAATAACATCCGGCTTAGCAATCTGATTTCACTTCCACTCAACAACACTAATAACCCTAGGAATAATTCTCCTACTTCTCACAATATATCAGTGATGACGTGATATTATTCGCGAAGGAACCTTCCAAGGTCATCACACCCCTCCAGTACAAAAAGGACTACGATATGGGATAATTCTATTTATTACTTCCGAAGTATTCTTCTTCCTTGGATTCTTCTGAGCCTTTTATCACTCAAGCCTAGCACCAACCCCAGAACTTGGAGGATGCTGACCCCCAACGGGAATCATCCCGCTAGATCCTTTCGAAGTTCCACTTCTTAATACCGCCGTACTACTAGCATCCGGGGTTACAGTAACATGAGCCCACCACAGCATTATAGAAGGAGAACGAAAACAGGCAATCCAATCCCTAGCACTAACTATCTTACTGGGATTCTATTTCACCGCCCTACAAGCTATAGAATACTACGAGGCACCATTCACAATCGCAGACGGAGTCTACGGCTCAACATTCTTTGTAGCCACAGGCTTCCACGGGCTCCACGTCATTATTGGATCATCCTTTCTAGCAGTCTGCCTCCTACGACAAATCCAATACCACTTTACATCTGAACATCACTTTGGCTTTGAAGCCGCCGCCTGATACTGACATTTTGTCGACGTAGTATGACTATTCCTCTACGTATCTATCTACTGATGAGGCTCATAATCTTTCTAGTATTAAAGTTAGTACAAGTGACTTCCAATCACACAGTCTTGGTTAAACCCCAAGGAAAGATAATGAATTTAATCATAACCATTCTAGTTATTACAGTAATCCTATCCACAGTCCTAGCAATTGTGTCTTTTTGACTGCCCCAAATAAACCCAGACGCAGAAAAATTATCTCCATACGAATGCGGATTTGACCCCCTAGGATCTGCTCGTTTACCATTCTCCTTACGCTTCTTCTTAGTAGCAATCCTATTCCTTCTCTTTGACTTAGAAATTGCCCTCCTCCTCCCCCTGCCCTGAGGAGATCAACTTAATAATCCTACCGAAACATTCTTTTGAGCTACAACAGTCCTAATCCTATTAACCCTTGGGCTAATTTATGAGTGAACCCAAGGTGGCCTAGAATGAGCAGAATAGGGAGTTAGTCCAAAACAAGACCTCTGATTTCGGCTCAGAAGATCGTGGTTTAATCCCATGACCCCCTTATGACACCCGTACATTTTAGCTTCAGCTCAGCATTTATTCTAGGTTTGATAGGACTAGCATTCCACCGCACACACCTACTCTCTGCACTTTTATGCTTAGAAGGAATAATATTATCCCTATTCATTGCATTAGCCCTATGAGCCCTACAATTCGAATCCACAGGATTCTCCACAGCCCCAATGTTACTCCTGGCCTTCTCCGCTTGTGAAGCAAGCACAGGCTTAGCATTACTAGTCGCCACAGCCCGCACCCACGGAACTGACCGCCTACAAAACCTCAACCTCCTGCAATGCTAAAAGTGTTAATCCCCACAATTATGCTATTTCCAACAATCTGACTAACCTCCCCCAAATGATTATGAACAACTACCACAGCACACAGCCTTCTAATTGCTCTCATTAGTTTAATATGACTAAAATCGACATCAGAAACCGGATGAGCCTCCTCTAATACATATATAGCCACAGACCCATTATCAACCCCTTTACTAGTACTAACCTGCTGATTATTACCACTAATAATTTTAGCCAGCCAAAACCATATCAACCCGGAGCCAATCAGCCGACAACGCTCATACATTACGCTTCTTGCCTCACTACAAACCTTCCTAATTATAGCATTTGGTGCCACAGAAATCATTATATTTTATATTATATTTGAAGCCACACTTATCCCGACCCTAATTATTATTACCCGCTGAGGAAATCAAACCGAACGCCTAAATGCAGGAACTTATTTCCTATTCTACACCTTAGCGGGATCCCTCCCACTTCTAGTTGCTTTACTCCTCCTCCAACAATCTACAGGAACCCTATCAATATTAGTACTCCAATATTCACAACCGCTACAACTCAACTCATGAGGCCACATAATCTGATGAGCAGGCTGTCTAATTGCATTCCTAGTTAAAATACCCTTATACGGCGTCCATTTATGATTGCCAAAAGCACACGTAGAAGCCCCAGTGGCCGGATCTATAGTACTTGCAGCAGTCTTACTAAAACTAGGAGGATACGGAATAATGCGTATAATAGTTATACTAGACCCCTTATCTAAAGAGCTAGCTTACCCATTTATTATTCTAGCCCTCTGAGGAATTATCATAACCGGTTCAATCTGCCTACGACAGACAGACCTAAAATCACTAATTGCCTACTCATCCGTAAGCCACATGGGATTAGTAGCAGGAGGAATCTTAATCCAAACGCCATGAGGCTTCTCAGGAGCAATTATCTTAATAATCGCCCACGGATTAGTATCCTCAGCACTATTCTGCCTAGCTAATACAGCATACGAACGAACACACAGCCGAACAATAATTCTTGCTCGAGGATTGCAAATAATTTTCCCACTAGCCGCAGTTTGATGATTCATCGCCAACCTTGCTAACTTAGCACTCCCACCCCTACCTAATTTAATAGGAGAAATCATAATTATTACAACCTTATTTAACTGATCCCCATGAACAATTTTACTTACAGGACTAGGAACACTAATTACAGCCGGCTACTCCTTATATATATTCCTTATATCCCAACGAGGACCAACACCTAACCATATTATAGGACTTCAACCATTCCACACCCGAGAACACCTACTAATAACCTTACACTTAATACCAGTAATCCTCCTAGTAACAAAACCAGAACTCATATGAGGATGATGCTACTGTAAGTATAGTTTAACCAAAATATTAGATTGTGATTCTAAAGACAGGAGTTAGAACCTCCTTACTCACCAAGGAAGAACAGAAAATAGTAAGTACTGCTAATCCTTATCTACCAAGGTTAAAATCCATGGCTTCCTTGCGCTTTCAAAGGATAACAGCTCATCCATTGGTCTTAGGAACCAAAAACTCTTGGTGCAAATCCAAGTGGAAGCTAAAATGGCACTAATTATACACTCATCACTCCTTTTAATCTTTTTCATCCTATTATACCCACTATTTACTACATTAAATCCCAACCAACAAGAATCCAAGATGGCAGAAATAACCAAAACTGCTGTTAGCTCCGCATTCTTCATTAGCCTCTTACCTCTTATAATCTTCCTGAACCTAAAGACAGAAGGCATCATCACAAACTGACACTGAATAAATACCCAAACATTCGACATCAATATCAGCTTTAAATTCGACCACTATTCACTAATCTTTATCCCAATCGCCCTCTATGTTACCTGATCTATTCTGGAGTTCGCACTATGATATATACACTCCGACCCCAATATTAACCGTTTCTTCAAATATTTACTCACATTTCTAGTAGCCATAATTATTCTAGTTACAGCCAACAATATATTTCAACTATTCATTGGCTGAGAAGGAGTAGGAATTATGTCATTCTTACTCATTGGATGATGACACGGACGGGCAGACGCCAATACAGCAGCCCTCCAAGCCGTCATTTATAACCGAGTAGGAGACATTGGATTAATTATAACTATAGCTTGACTCGCAATAAACTTCAACTCCTGAGAAATCCAACAAATCTTTACCCTGGCAAAAGACTTTGATATGACAATTCCCTTAATAGGGCTCGCCCTAGCAGCCACAGGAAAATCAGCCCAATTTGGCCTTCATCCATGACTCCCGTCTGCCATGGAAGGTCCCACGCCAGTATCTGCCCTACTACACTCAAGTACTATAGTTGTTGCAGGTATTTTCCTACTAATTCGCCTCCACCCACTTATAGAAAATAATCAACTAGCACTAACAGTTTGCCTCTGCTTAGGAGCACTAACCTCATTATTTACAGCCACCTGCGCCCTAACCCAAAATGATATCAAAAAAATCGTAGCCTTCTCAACATCAAGTCAATTAGGACTAATAATAGTTACAATCGGACTAAATCAACCACAACTAGCATTCCTTCACATCTGTACGCACGCCTTCTTTAAAGCCATACTATTTTTATGCTCAGGATCAATCATCCACAGCCTAAACGATGAACAAGACATCCGGAAAATAGGAGGCTTACTCAATATTTTACCTGCTACCTCAACTTACTTTACAATTGGTAGTTTAGCCCTGACTGGAACCCCCTTTCTGGCAGGATTCTTCTCAAAAGATGCAATTATTGAAGCCCTAAACACCTCTTACCTAAACGCCTGAGCCCTGATCCTCACACTAATCGCTACATCATTCACCGCAGTTTACAGCTTTCGATTAGTATATTTCGTAATTATAGGAACCCCACGATTCCTGCCTCTATCCCCCATCAATGAAAATAACCCACTAGTTATTAACTCCATCAAACGACTCGCCTGAGGAAGTATTATTGCAGGACTTATCATCACACACAACTTCTTACCAATAAAAATACCAACAATAACAATACCAATTACCCTCAAAATAGCAGCCCTAATAGTAACCATCACAGGCCTACTAGTAGCTATAGACTTAGCCAACATAACCAGCAAACAAGTAAAAATTACCCCAATAATATCCACACACCACTTCTCCAACATATTAGGATTTTTCCCCGCAATTACTCACCGACTCCTCCCAATAATTAAACTCACCATAGGACAATCAGCTGCCACCCAACTTGATAAAACATGACTCGAAACCGTAGGACCAAAAGGCCTAGCAATAACCCAGACAATTTTAGCAAAAATTACAAATGACATTACACGAGGAATAATCAAAACCTATCTAACCATCTTCCTCTTGACCCTAATCTTAGCTACCACCCCAATTCTCCTTTAAACCGCTCGAAGGGTGCCACGACTTAACCCCCGAGTAAGCTCCAATACAACTAACAAGGTCAAAAGTAGTACTCAAGCACAAATAACCAATATCCCCCCACCAGACGAGTATATAACAGCCACACCACTAATATCACCTCGCAAGACAGAAAACTCTTTTAATCCATCTACAACAACCCAAGAACCCTCATATCAACCCCCTCAAAAAAGCCCCGCTACCAAACCTACCCCAAGTAGATAAATTAAAACATACCCTAACACAGAACGACTCCCCCAAGCCTCTGGAAAAGGCTCAGCAGCCAAAGCTGCGGAATAAGCAAAAACTACAAGCATTCCCCCTAAATAAATCAGAAAAAGAACCAAAGATAAAAAAGAACCCCCATGGCCAACTAAGACCCCACACCCAACCCCAGCTGCAACCACCAACCCAAGAGCAGCAAAGTAAGGAGTAGGATTAGAAGCAACAGCAACCAAACCCACAACCAAAGCTATCAATAATAGAAACATAAAATAGGTCATAATTCCTGCTCAGACTTTAACCGAGACCAATGACTTGAAGAACCACCGTTGTTATTCAACTACAAGAACCATAATGGCAAGCCTACGAAAAACACATCCCCTTATTAAAATCGCTAATGATGCACTAGTTGACCTACCAGCACCATCCAATATTTCAGCATGATGAAACTTTGGATCCCTCCTAGGATTATGCTTAATTACCCAAATTTTAACTGGACTATTCCTAGCTATACACTACACCTCTGACATTTCAACTGCATTCTCATCAGTAACCCACATCTGCCGAGATGTAAATTACGGCTGACTAATCCGCAATATACACGCAAACGGAGCATCATTCTTTTTTATCTGCATTTACATACATATTGCCCGAGGCCTATATTACGGATCTTATTTATATAAAGAAACTTGAAATATCGGCGTAATCCTCCTACTATTAGTTATAATAACAGCCTTCGTTGGTTATGTACTCCCCTGAGGACAAATATCCTTCTGAGGTGCCACAGTAATTACAAACCTCCTATCCGCCGTGCCCTACATAGGGGACATATTAGTTCAATGAATTTGAGGCGGTTTCTCAGTAGACAATGCAACACTAACACGATTCTTCGCATTCCACTTCCTACTACCATTTATCATCGCCGCTGCAACCGTCCTTCACCTCCTATTTCTCCACGAAACAGGATCAAACAACCCAATTGGATTAAACTCAGACGCAGACAAAATCTCTTTTCACCCATACTTCACATATAAAGACCTTCTTGGATTCGTAATTATATTAATAGCCCTTACACTCCTAGCACTATTTTCTCCTAATCTATTAGGAGACCCAGAAAATTTCACCCCCGCAAACCCACTAGTTACTCCACCACATATCAAACCAGAGTGATATTTCTTATTTGCCTACGCCATCCTACGATCGATTCCAAATAAACTAGGCGGTGTTCTTGCATTATTATTCTCGATCCTCGTACTAATAGTAGTGCCACTTCTACATACCTCAAAACAACGAGGATTAACATTCCGCCCCGTCACCCAATTCCTATTCTGAACCTTAGTAGCAGATATAGCCATCTTAACATGAATTGGGGGTATACCAGTAGAACACCCATTCATTATTATTGGACAAATTGCATCTGTACTATACTTCGCACTATTCCTCATTTTAATCCCCCTGGCAGGATGAATAGAGAACAAAGCATTAGAATGAGCTTGCTCTAGTAGCTTAGCCTAAAAGCATCGGTCTTGTAATCCGAAGATCGGAGGTTAAACTCCTCCCTAGCGCCCAGAAAAAGGAGATTTTAACTCCCACCCCTGGCTCCCAAAGCCAGAATTCTAAACTAAACTATTTTCTGGGGTTAATCCATCCTTTATGGTTTAATAAATAGTATGCCCGATATTACATAGATGTGCTAATACATCTATGTATTATCACCAGTCTATTATTTTAATCATAAAGCAAGTACTAACTTCTAAGGTATACATAAAGCATGTTATTAAGCCTCAGAAATACTGTTATTTCGACCCGGGTAATAGATTAATCCCCAAAAATTCGTCCTCAACTTTTTCCTCGAATAATTAGGCTATAATTTAAGATCACAATATTAATGTAGTAAGAGACCACCAACCAGTTTATATAATTGCATATCATGCATGATAGAATCAGGGACACTAATTGTGGGGGTAACACAATATGAACTATTACTGGCATCTGGTTCCTATTTCAGGAACATAACTGTAATAATCCCCCATTCGGATAATTATACTGGCATCTGATTAATGGTGTAGTACATATGTCTCGTTACCCACCAAGCCGGGCGTTCTTTTATATGCATAACGTATTTTTTTTCTGGTTTCCTTTCATCAGACATTTCAGAGTGCAAATATAAATGTGAATCAAGGTAGAACATATTCCTTGCATGCGTAATATAAGTGAATTATCATAAGACATAACTTAAGAATTACATACTTCTTAATCAAGTGCATAACATATACATCTCTTGTTCAACTATACTTACTATATGCCCCCTTTTTGGTTTCCGCGCGTCAAACCCCCCTACCCCCCTACGCTCAGTGAATCCTGTTTTCCTTGTCAAACCCCTAAACCAAGGAGGACCCGAGAACGCAAGGGCCAACGAGTTGAGATATGGATTGGCATCTTATATATATATATATATATATATATATATATGCATCAATTTTTATCTTTTTATCGCTTTAACGATGACCTAACAAACCCTATATATATATATATATATATATATATATGCATCAATTTTTATCTTTTTATCGCTTTAACGATGACCTAACAAACCCTACCAAAAATTTGCAAAAATTTCCCGACACTAAATATCCTAATATTATTAAACC